AGAAGAATAAAGAGAATTTTATACTTAAAACTTAAATTGGAAGTTGGAACAGATCCAAATGGAAAAGAATTGATAAAACAGTACTAAAAACATAATTTTGTCACTTAGACCTATTAAGGCCATAGGGTTTTGTATAGACAAAAGAAAAATAAAATGATTCAAATTATCAAATTATATTTATATAATATTACATATTCGAATTTGATAAAAATAAAAAGATTCAGTATTTGGGAGATAAAGACACAAAAATCAGAAACAATATAGAATCCCTTTTTTGAACACTTAACCGACGAATTTCGTTGTTCAAAAAATGATTCGCAGAGAAGAGATATATTTGTACTTTACTGATTTTTGAGTAGAATACCATTTGAAGTGTATAAGAAGGGTTGCATTTATTAAACACGTATGCGGATGGCTATAATATCCGACTTCTCTTTTATTTTATTACCTTCTATTCGGGACAGCCCGGGTCGTGCTTTATCAAACGAAAATCTCTATTCAATGCAAAAATTAAGTAGAATAATTTTATGATAATTCCCTAGCAACAACATATCTAAATAATAGATATCTGTAATTTATGTTCTGGGGTTTACATAGACTCATATGTTTTGTTATAATTGAAATTGAGAAGGATTTTTTGATTAAAAAAATAAATACCGATTAGTTTTGTCTCAATTTGTATTTTCTTATGTATGTCATTAGTAAAACACAAATTTGAGATTAAAATCCCAGAATCGTTCATGAATTCGAAGTAAGCATAAGCAGTCAATAGTTAATGGTTCCAATTTGTCGGCTGAAAATCCAGATGTGATTTCTCAATAGAAAAGCGAGAGAATGTTTTTAGCATTGTGGATTTTGAGATACTTGAGATACTATAGAATCAATCGAAGGAATAGATCAAATCCAAAACAAAAAAAAGTAAGGGGTGCTTTTTTTAGGAATTAAGGAAAACAGGGCTCAAAATGCAAGTACAATAAAAATTAAGTAATCCGAGAAGATTTTTGTATCATTTTGGCGGCATGGCCGAGTGGTAAGGCGGGGGACTGCAAATCCTTTTTCCCCAGTTCAAATCCGGGTGTCGCCTGATCAAACAACAAACCCGAAATCTCTTCTTTTCTTCTGTTCTGCTGATATAACTCGGAGAATAATTCTCCGGCAGAAACAGAGGAAACAGACTGTTGATACTTTGTTTTGTTTGATTCTAAACATTTGGTCTGAGTTTTTTCGAAAAGAAAAGATTGTGAATCCTCGTTCGCATCTAGGATTCAAGGAAATATTCTAATCTATTCTATAGTAGGGGGCTTTCAAGACTTTATGATTCCCTTCTATTACTAAGGGACTGTCTAATGACTGGATCTTGGATTAGATTGTAGAGCCTGCTAAGAAATCTGATTCAATTTATAATTTTGGAAAGGGGCGGAAGTTGCGTTATATACGACGGACTTGCGAGAATCTCTGAGCGCTGGGGTATCCAATCAATATTAGATTCGATGGAGAATTTTTTTATAGAAAAAAAGAAAGAATTTTTTTTCGATAACCCCTACCCCTCAGAGATAATCGGGAAAGGGGATATGGATTAGGGGAAATAGAGGTCTGTACTAGATAGTGATTTATCTTTTTTAGTGATTTCTCCCTTTCCGTTTTTACTTACGAGGGTCAACAAAACAAAAAGATAGGCCTTATTATTCACATGTTCCTATTCCCTTGGGATATTTTGCTTGTATTTAATCTTTCCCGATTCGAAATCAGAATCGATTTATTGGATTGGTTTCTCAATAGTGTTCGGTCAAAATCCCCCTTTTTTGACTCTGCACCATGGATTCCACTATTATTAGTGAGGAATAATTCCTTTGTATTTATATTTATAGAGATAGGAGACATAATTCACATGGATATAGTAAGTCTCGCTTGGGCTGCTTTAATGGTAATCTTTACATTTTCCCTTTCACTCGTAGTGTGGGGAAGAAGTGGGCTCTAGAAGTACTACTAATTGAGTTGAGGAATCAAACCGTATCACTTGTTTTATAGATCGTCCTGCAACGCGTTTTGAACTATTTAAAATATCTGAATTTCGAATTTCATTGAAGTCCAATGGAGTAGTCTATGATATGAATCATACTCTTTCAATCAAAGAGATATTTGAGCGATTCCCGTGTTTGTATTTCGAAAAGAGGGGGATTCAGATGATTAGAAATTTATTCCAACCTAAGATTCTTCCGAAATTTTCTATTTCAATAAATGGAATTGGCTCTTACTATCTTTATAGATGGATACTGAGGAAGACCGGACCCCCTTTTTTTGTTTGATTACTTTTCCTTTTTACTGTTCAAAGAACAAGTGGTTTTGTTAAGTGTATACGAACTTTCTCTGAGAAATGATATTATAGTAGTTATCTAACGAGAGACTATGCAATAATAAGATCTTGCTTCGGACGAGTCACATATTGGGCATTTATCGCTTGGTTTCTCGGTTTATAATCTTAGAAAGTAGAAAGGCAATTTATGCTTTATCGACTTATTTCATATGATGGTTTGGGCGTTAAAAATAGGTGAGGTTTCCTCTTCCTTATTAGGAAAAGGAAAGGAATTAGAATCCTAAAATAAGAATTATCTCAGATTGATCGGAACAAATAGATGTAGCAAATAAATAGAATTGGGTGTTATGTCAATTCCATACAATATATGGAATTAATAGACACATATATATTATATGAACAGAATGTTGTAGATTGATCTATAGAATCTATCTTTATTCTAGATTAAAACTTTATAGAATAAGAGATCGATAGTATGGTAGAAAGAAATAGATGAATCCTTCTTTATACCATACTATCAAATTCATAGAATACTGCCGATTAAAGTCCGCGCATTTCATTTAAGTTAAGACGCGAAATTGGAATCCTTTTCATTTGACTTCGTCAATTTTTGATAAGAACTCAGAAGGAAAGTTTTATTCAAATTCATTTGAAAATTCAATTGAATTAATCGTTTTGACTAACTGTTTTTACATAAATGATAAGTAGAAAGGCGGTAGGAACTAGAATGAATAGTGCAGTAGCAATAAATGCAAGAATATTTACTTCCATAATCTCATCGGTTTTTTTACTTCGCAATAACTCGGGATTTAATCCCATAGAGATGATAAATCTTTCGTCTGTAAATTCAATGAATGAATTACCTCTCGATGATCTTGAATGGGATCAATATCATGAATAACAATATCTGATCTATCAAATCAACTAGTAGTCGAGACTTGAATAGTATAACATAGGAAGTTCTTTTATCCATACCGAAAAAAAAATTTGGATTTCTGAACCAATTAATCCAAAATTCCTTGTATTTATTATCCGTTTCCTTGTTTTTTTCTATAACTTACCTTGCGTCTTGCTTGGATAATCCTCTGATGAAGGATTATCAGATTGCCCTTCCACTTCGATTAGTCACATAGTTACAAACCTAAACAAACAATAAACGCGAAATGGAAAACATAGGAAAGAAAAAAGAAACAAAGACTCCTTTTTGCTTGGGAATGAAATTATGCCCCCCGACACCCTTTCTATGAAAGGGTGAAATGAATTGATGTATTTATTGGATATTGTATCCGTCGGGACTGGCGGGGCTCGAACCCGCAGCTTCCGCCTTGACAGGGCGGTGCTCTGACCAATTGAACTACAATCCCAGGGAAATAAGGGATCTAGCAGAAGATTTTCTTCTTTTTTAGCTTCGTATGCGGTATTTCTGAAGGACAAGGTGGGTTATACCATCTCATGGTAGATTGGCGAATTATTGGGCCGAGCTGGATTTGAACCAGCGTAGACATGTTGCCAACGAATTTACAGTCCGTCCCCATTAACCACTCGGGCATCGACCCAGGAAGAATCAATTTTAGGCTTATTGGTAATCCATGATCAACTTCCTTTCGTAGTACCCTACCCCCAGGGGAATTCGAATCCCCGCTGCCTCCGTGAAAGAGAGGTGTCCTAAACCACTAGACGATGGGGGCTAACTTGCTCAACCGTCCTCATACTATGATCATAGTATGATCAGTTTTTTGAAATTGTCAATATAATGGAATGGTATGATTAGATCTGAGGGATCTTTACGTTTTTCAGAGAATTGTATCGAATTTTTTGATTCGTCATTCATATTCATGAATCGATTCTACTGAATCGACATTCTCTATATAAATCTAGTATAGAAATCTATATTCTTTAGAATTGAATAAAAAAAACTTGTAAAAAAAAAGAAATACAAAGAACTGGAAAGAATACTAGGGATAGGATTTTTCAGGGAATGATTGGTCCGTCAGAAAAGAAACGGGAGAGGTCAGTTCTATTTTTTTTGCTTTCATTCATTGTTAAGATGAGATATCCTTATCTCTATCTCACACTAAACCAGGAAAGTAACAACCAATAAATCTAGTAAAATAAATCTATTAAGCGAGATCAACAAGTTATTGAAAATTTTCTATAAAAATTCAGTTCAAGGGGACAAGTAGAATCTCTTCATCACATGATTCGATGAAATATCTTGAAATTTCTTTTATGTCGAATTGGTAAGTGTCCGTGTTATGTATCAATCAAGTCAATTTTTCTTTGATAGGAATCATTTCAATAAAATAAATTAGGGTCAGTCTTAAAACAATTTACCCTAGACTTCCTAGGCAAATCAATTTGATTATTAAAAATAAACCACTAGCCACTATGAGTCTAGTGCATATACTTATGTATATAATATATGTACATATAGATATTTTATCTACATAGCGACCCGTTCGTTGGGAAATTTAATCAAATAAGCCCTTTTAACTCAGTGGTAGAGTAACGCCATGGTAAGGCGTAAGTCATCGGTTCAAATCCGATAAGGGGCTTGGGGTTTTTTCAGAAAAGTACAATCATAGTATTCAGAAAATAGAGAGATTTTTGTTTTTTGGAATAAAAAAAGTAACTAACTGGATACTACATTATCATTATACTGAGTTAGAGTATAGTAGTTCTAGTT